AGAATATAGGGAAATGGCAAAAAATTGCGTCCAATAGGATTTGAACCTATACCAAAGGTTTAGAAGACCTCTGTCCTATCCATTAGACAATGGACGCCTTTGACCATTCCGAAATTTTTTCGCATTTTGATTTCCTATCTCTTCTTCGGAAAGCATAAAGAATATGTGATATAATTTCACGACTTTAAGACTTTAATATTCAATTTGGCGATGCATTAAGTAAACTGTCATTAATGCATCGCCGAGTTGATATTCTAATTGATAGAATTAGAATATGGAGCGGGTAGCGGGAATCGAACCCGCATCGTTAGCTTGGAAGGCTAGGGGTTATAGTCGACGTCGCTTCATACTTTTTAACGCCGCTAATTCAAAACCGAACATGAAACTTTGGAGTCATTCGGCTCCTTTATGGAAGATTCACATATTCCCCGATAGAAGCCGGGAGCGCAATAACAAAATTCGACCCATAACATCTATGTCCACTTTTTTGTCTGAATGAATTCAAAACAATTTGCTTTCTAGATGATCCCTATAGAAGAGTGGGATTATTATAATCCCAATCCTTCTAGTTACTTCGTTCTCTATTTCTATTTGATAGAATCCTTAGGAAAAGCTTTTTGTTTCTCCCGAGCTAAAATAAATAAAAATATATATATATATATAGAATATGAATATCTTGATGTCTTTAGTAAACTAAAGCGATCATTTAATAGCTATTTTGCTTCAATCTAACCTATAAAAAACCAAAATTGAAGATTTAGTTACGATTAGAACTCCACTTTTCGATCTTTATCCATGGATCCTTTACTTATACTTAAAAAATTGGCAGTATTGATCCAATTCAAAAAAAATTATGTTTCGCAATTTCATAATCCAAATTGGCAATTTCGATTCGAATTGGCCCTTGGATACAAATCACGAGAACGGATATTTTTCCCCGAATCTTTGATTCTAATTTTAGAGTGAAAGGATTCAAATTTCATCCTTTTAAGAAATAAAGTTTTTGATTGGAATATCAATTAAACTGAAGGATCCCTTAACTATTAAGGGTAGTAATTGAACGAATCACACTTTTACCACTAAACTATACCCGCTACAATGCGATTATTGTATAAAAAAGGTCCCTTTGTCGAACACGAGAGTCGGATGGAATCAAACTAGGACACAAATGAAAAATAATCATGAAATTCAAATTCGAAATTAGAACGTCGACGTCTTTGTCAGGAGTCCTTGTGCAATTCGGAAAGGAGGAGTTTTCTCGTTTCAATAACGAAATTGCATAATAAAAAAAAAAAGAAATAAAAAAAAAATGCTTTTGTTGGACGAGTTTTTACTTTGACCGATATGGCTCGACAAAACAACTTAAGTCATAACACAAAATCAAATACATGGAAATACAAAAACAAACGAAAGAATAATAAGAAATGACACTTTGATTCGAATTCTATATCATCATAGGAATGGAAATGGTCCTTCTTTGTATTTTTTTTTCAATACAATAACAAGTATTTCATTTTTCGGTTGTCAAATCAAATAAAAAGAAATCCTTTTTTTCTGGTACGGTTCGCATTTTTCTAAGGTTCGGCGGTACGGTTTATTAGAACAAAAAAAGGGCCCGGCTGGGTACTACTCAGGCCAGGCCGTGGAAGTGGAAATAAAAAAGGCCCTGTTGACCGACATTAAAGAAATATTCTTTTATTTTCTTTTTTTTTTTCTAGAAATGATAGAAATGGAATTGCTGAGAAAAGTTATAGCTATTTATATTTATATAATAGAAAAAAAAATTAAAAAAACTCGATTTTATATGAGCTATATAATCCATTTTCTTTCTCGATTCTAAAGAATCGAGAAAGAAAAGATAAAAAAATCAAGTAAAGACGGTCTTTTTTCTAACATTATTTTTTGCGTAATGTAACATAGGAATTATTATTATTTTTCTTTTCGATTAGGAGAGATGGCTGAGTGGATTAAAGCGTCGGATTGCTAATCCGTTGTACGAGCTATTCGTACCGAGGGTTCGAATCCCTCTCTTTCCGTTTCGTTCGATGGTTTGGTATCTTGCAAATTCCACTTGAGCGAACACTTTGACTTTTTTTGTAATAGTAACGGAGCGGGAACCCAGAAAATCCTACGAATATTTATACGCATAAAGCAAGCAACCACTTCTTTTTTTATTCTTCACGTCCGGGATTACGCCCTGGATCATTAGACAGGAATCCAAAGATGAAGAGAGAAACAAAGAATATCACTACAGTGTAAACAAAGAGTTTGAGAGTAAGCATTAGACAATCTCCAAATCCGTTTTTGGGGGAAAAGAAAAAAGAGAATAGATTCTCTATTTTTAGAATACATATCCAATTTTTACATCACGAAATCACGTTCTTTTTAGAATTTTATTTTCTAAATAGAAAGGGGTTTTAAGAAATTCAATTCACACAATTCGAATTCGAATTCGACATTGTGGTTGACTCTAATATGGTTTCAGTGAAAAAGGGTCATAACCAACAAATAACACAAAGGGGGGATCAAAATGGATCGCGGCTCCCCGAGCAAATTCACTGTTTGAATTGAGGCGAGGGCTCTTCATATTGTAAGATCCGTCTGATCTTAGAAATTGTTAGAATTTTTTTCTCGAACTCGAATAAATCGTGAATTTTTCTAGCACAATCTTAAAGATCTCATCGAAAACTTACAGCAGCTTGCCAAACAAAGGCTAAGAGCAAAAATAGAAGAGGTATTACTGGCATAACATCTACAATTGGATTCAAAAAAGCGTATGCCTCAGGCAATTTGGCGAATAAAAAACTACTCGAATAAAGGGCAAAATTAATACAGATATACATTAAACTAAAGATATTAAGCATAACAAATATTTTGTTCTTGGAGATAATTGTATTTTGATTGAGTTATTAATAACTTATTGATATAAGATAAAAATTAAGAAAAGAAAGTAAGGTAGACAAAAAAACACTTCTTGGAACTGAACCAATCAAAACAAAAATCCTTCTATTCTCGTGTGAGAATTGAAGAAATCATACTTTCATACAATATCTTAATTGAATTCTATGTAATGATCAATAAATTAAGTTTTATTTTATACCTACGCGTGTAAAAATCCCAACCCTAAAACAATAATAGAATTTTAGGGCTTTGGACTGGAATTGACGAACAACCAATACCAATATTACTGTTTATTAGTACCGAATAGAAATTGAAATGGGGCGTCGCCAAGTGGTAAGGCAACGGGTTTTGATCCCGGTATTCGGAGGTTCGAATCCTTCCGTCCCAGACCCCGGGTAGAATAAAAAATCGAAATGCGAAAGCCTCCCCATTTGCTATCGTTTTACAGCCCCAACTATTCTTTTTTCATTTCGGAATTCGAAAAAATAGGGCATTCCAGGTACTGATTGAATTCGGGATTCAGTCTCTTAAGTAACACTAGGTTAGCTTCAAATAAAAAAAAAATGAATTAGTGAATTAGTAAAGGCACCACTGACTTAATATGGGCCTTTTAATCCCGTTTTAGACTTTTTTATACCCTAACCCCAATTTTAAGTATTTTTTCGTGGGCTTCATTTAATGAATAATTTTTAATTTCTGGAATAACAATTGAGACGGGGGTGATTCATATAGCCTATTTCCCTTTTGTACTTTATTTTCAAATGGATTGCTATCCTGCTATTTCAGAGATAACGTTCTTTCTCTTTTTGTAAGATTTGTGAGCCCTTACCTTACTGTTAAATATTTAACCCACAATATACATAACTATTTCCAACGAAATTTGTTCAGTCTAACCTGATAGATACGTAAACCGCCCATTTTTTTTTTTTTTTTTTGTAATTCTGATTTTATCTTTCATTTCAGGATTCCGTATGAAAGACTAACAACCTAAATATTCCCTTCATATACACGGAAAAAACACTGTGTATCGACCAAAACAATGACTATTCATGATTCCATAATGGAATCAATTACATACCGGTTCCAAACTAGAGAAATGTTATGGTAAAACTTCGTTTGAAACGATGTGGTAGAAAGCAACGTGCGACTTGAAGGACATGATCCGCTGTGGATTTTTTTTACATCCACCCTTTTCGATTTTATCTGAATGGGCTCTTGACTCGACATTCTTTCTTCTGTTCGATTAGAAGCCTCAATTTTTGGTGGGTGGAAATGGAACTAGTACAGGACGGAGCTCGAGTATAAAGTATTTATTCATTTCTCAGGGGCAAGGATCTAGGGTTAATACCAATCAATAAGTTGGAAAAAACTTCGTAAGTAAATTTTCGATATAGAAATCGAAAGGATCGGATTCGAACAATTTTGAAATCCAAAAGCAAGAGGGAAATTTGTTGGAATTGGAAAAACAGTTTCCATCAAAAGTGTATCCGGTAAGAATCAATTGTTCGTACGATTCTTTGATATAAAGAAATAAAAAAGGGGTTTGTTGCTGCCTTTTTTTTTTTTTTTTAAAAAAAAAAAAAACGTTAAAGATCGCCGAAGTAATGCCTAAACCCAATGATTCAAAGCAAAGATAAAGGATCCTGGAACAAGGAAATACCATTTTCAATTGTCTCAACAATTCGATCAGAATAAAGAATCCAAAAAGAAATTTGATTCGAAACGAGACAAACAAAAAAAGGGGCTTGAGACCGCTCAACAAAGGAAATGCCTAAGGATTTTCGTTTGGGCTTTGAAACGTATCTAACTTGAGTTATGAGAGTACGAATGCTTTTTTTTTTTTTAATGAAAACGGATGATTGAATCTAGAATGGATTTGCTGATTTTATAGATCTATTTGGCATTCGAATTCTATACATAGGTATAACTATCACTTCTAACCATTTTGTTTTTCTCGAGCCGTACGAGGAGAAAACCTCTTATACGTTTCTAGGGGGGGGTATTGTTTATCTATATCTATTCCAATGCGCCGTTTATCGAATCGTTGCAATTGATGGTCGATCCCGAAGAGAAGGAAGAGATCTTCGGAAAGTGGGTTTTTATGATCCGATAAATAATCAAACCCAGTTAAATGTTCCTGCTATTCTCTATTTTCTTGACAAGGGCGCCCAGCCTACAGGAACCGTTTATGATATTTCAAAGAAAGCGGGGGTTTTTACAGAATTGATTCTTAATCAAACGAAATTCGATTAAGGACTAGAACAAAAAAAAAAAGAGGGTGTGGATCAGTCTTATTTTGTTTTGTAGAATTTTTTCTTTACTATCCCCCCTTTTTGTTCTCTTCAGACCTATTTCTTTTGCCAAGTATTGATCTAAAAAAGTATTCCTAAAGTTTTTTATTTATCTAATATCTAATTCTTTAGATATTTTTTATGAATTTCCAGATTTATTATAGCTATTTATTAATATATATATAATTTGATTTGTTATTTGAATTCCATTTTATAAATAACCAATTAACTCTTTTTGTTTTTTTTGTTTTCGGCACTGTATTTCTTTCTTTTTTTTAGTATTTTATCAATCTTGATATTCAATATTCAATGTCATATTGACAATAGTGTATTGAACAAATATAATTTATAATTTGATCAGGGCGAAATGGACCCATTTCTATTTATCTCCGCCCCATCGTTTTTTTCTTGTGATGTTCAGAATCAATTAGAATTTTTTTATTCCGATTCTATCTACCCATTCCAATTTTGGGGGTTGCTAACTCAACGGTAGAGTACTCGGCTTTTAAGTACGGCTAGCATCTTTTACACATTTCTATGAACCAAAAGATTCGTCCAAATCTTCGGGAGAGTTTGTAAGACCACGACTGATCCTGAAAGGAATGAATGGAAAAAACAGTATGTCGTCTCAATGGATAATTTTGAGAATATTTGATTCTTGTTCAATCGATACAAAACCAAGTTTGAAGTCTTGGCGTGGAACAAAAGAAATTTAATCCAAGTTGGGTCGAGTGAATAAATGGATAGAGCCCTGGGGTTCCAATTCTAGGAAAACAAAAAGGAACGAGCTTCGGTTCTTAATGTGAATGATTATCCGATCTAATTAAACGTTAAAAAGATATTAGTTCCTAACGCGGGGAAGGGTTTCCCATGAGTGGATTATCGATTTTTTTAATGAGTCCTAAGTATTCGTGAGGCTTTATTATGGGTTGGAGATGAATGTGTAGAAGAAGCAGTATATTGATAAAGATAGTTGTTTTTTCCAAAATCAAAAGAGCGATTGGAGTGAAAAAATAAAGGGTTTCTAACCATTTTGTTAGATTATAACAAAGATCAACCAATTAAATTAACTGGAAATGATAGGATAGAGAATCCGGTGATGAGTCGACTCGTTTTCAAGGTATTCACTCTTTACTACAATACTTTGTTTTCACCGTATCGCACTATGTATCGTTTGATCGCCCACTAAATCCCTTACCTTTGTTTTTAATCAAATTTCAAATGGAGGAATTTCAAGTATATTTCGAACTAGATAGATCGCAACAACACAATTTCCTATACCCACTTCTTTTTCGGGAGTATATTTATGCGCTTGCTCATGATCATGGTTTAAATAGCTCGATGATGTCATTGGAAAGTGGGGTTTATGACAATAAATCTAGTTCACTAAGTGTCAAACGTTTAATTACTCGAATGTATCAGCGGATTCAGTTGCGTATTGCTCCTAATGATTCTAACCAAAGTCCCATTTTTGGGCACAACAATCTGTTGTATTCTCAAATTCTATCAGAAGGATTTGCTGTCGTGGTGGAAATTCCATTTTCCCTACGTTTGGTAGCTTTTTTAGAAGGGAAAGAAATTGACAAATTTCATAATTTTCAATCAATTCATTCAATATTTCCTTTTTTCGAGGACAAATTGTTACATTTAAATTTTGTGTTAGATGTACGAATACCCCACCCCATTTGTCCCGAAATTTTGGTTCAAATACTTCGCTACTGGGTAAAGGATGCCTCTTCTTTACATTTATTACGGTTCGTTCTTCACGAGTATTTTAATTCGAACAGCCTTATTATTCCAAAAAACTTGAGTTCTGTTTTTTTAAAAAGTAATCCAAGATTGTTATTGTTTCTATATAATTCTCATGTATATGAATATGAATCTATCCTCTTTTTTCTCTGTAACCAATCGTCTCATTTACGATCAACATCCTCTCGAGCCCTCGTTGAACGAATGTATTTCTATAGAAAAGTCGAACATCTTTTCGAAGTCTTTGCTAAAGCTTTTCAGGACATCTTAGGTTTGTTCAAGGATCCTTGCATGCATTATGTTAGATATCAAGGAAAATCCATTCTGGCATCAAAAGATAGGCCTCTTCTGATGACTAAATGGCAATATTACCTTTTCAGTTTATGGCAATGGCATTTTCACATATCATCTCAATCTGGAAAGGTTCATCTAAAGCACTTAGACAAGTACTCTATCAACTTTCTGGGCTATCTTTCCAGTGTGCAACTCAATTCTTTGGTGGTACGGAGTCGAATGCTAGAAAATTCTTTTCTAATAGGTAATTCTCTGAAGAAGGTCG